ATTAGGAACACTTCTAACAAATGAATTAAATAAATTAAAATTTTGTAAAGATGAATAAACAGGCTTATATAAAAAAGACGATATAAGAATTCCGAAATAAGCTATACTAATGGAAAAGGTTGCATTTGTGATAAATTCATACCAATCCACAGAATGGTTTCTATTTTTATGTAAAAGGTTTATAGACGGACTTAAGAATTTGGATAGTATATCCAAATCTATTCCTTCCTGATTGAATAACGGAATTCCTACGGCCCCAACGAACAATGTAAATAAAACTAATACAAGCATCGGAAATAACATAGTATTGTCCGACTCGTGGGGATATGAGAAAGTGTTTTTAGTGCCAAAACGAGCAATACTAATAAACGGATGTACCATACTTCTTACATTTTCATTACTATCAATCCGATACGTGTTTAAAAAATAAGTTTTTTCATTTTTTTTCGTAGTTAAAAAATCTAATAAACGAAAGCTTGTTTTAATAATTTTTTTTCCTTCTTTACCCCAGAGAGACATTGAATAGAACGAGCTATTTTTTTTGCCGCTGTAATTTTGAAAATAAATATTTAAATGTCCTTCAAAAGTAAGTAAATAGATACGAAACATATAAAATGCAGTTAATCCTGCCGTGGAACAAGCTATTATTGCAAAAATCGGTGAATACAACCAACTATCATTAAGAATTTCATCTTTGGACCAAAAACAAGCAAGAGGTGGAATACCACAAAGAGAAAGTGTACCTAATAAAAAAGCGGTTTTTGTAATTGGTACATGTTTTCTTAAACCGCCCATAAGAACCATATTCTGACTTTTATCTGGAGAATATCCAACAATAGTTTCCATCGAATGAATAATTGATCCAGATCCTAAGAACAACAATGCTTTCGAATAGGCATGAGTAATCAAATGAAATAAAGCAACTCGATAAGACCCCATACCTAGAGCTAACATCATATAACCCAATTGAGACATTGTAGAATAAGCTAAGCTTTTCTTAATATCTTTTTGAGCAAGAGCTAAAGTGGCTCCTAAAAGTAATGTTATTATACCTGTCAAAGCTATTACATTTATTATGTAAGGTATAACTATGAAAAGAGGAAGAAGCCGAGCTACAAGAAAAATTCCTGCTGCTACCATAGTAGCGGCATGTATAAGAGCCGAAATGGGGGTAGGCCCTTCCATGGCATCAGGTAACCATACATGAAGGGGAAATTGGGCGGATTTTGCAACTGCGCCGGCAAATAATAGGAAGGCGCATAAGGTAACAAATAAAAAATTAACCTCATTATTATAAACCAAGTTATTAAATATCTCAAACAAATCCCGAAATTCAAAACTACCCGTTATCCAATAAAAACCCAAAATTCCTAATAATAAACCAAAATCCCCGACACGATTAGTTACAAACGCTTTTTGACAAGCATTCGCCGCACTAGGTCGTGTGAACCAAAAACCTATTAATAGATAAGAACACATTCCAACCAATTCCCAAAAAATATAAATTTGTATCAAATTAGAACTAGTAACTAATCCCAACATTGAAGTATTGGAAAAACTCATATAAGCAAAAAATCTCAAATATCCCTGATCATGAGACATATAATTATCACTATAAATAAGAACCATCATTCCAACAGTAGTGATTAATATTGACATAATAGAAGTAAGTGGATCAACCAAGCAGCCAAATTCTAAATAAAAATCATTATTGATGGTCCAAGACCATACATATTGATATACGGAATTGTTATTTATTTCCTGAATAGAAAAATGGGCTGAAAAAATCATAACTATACTTAACAATAAAACACTCGGAAAAGCCCACATACGGCGAAGATTTTTTGTTGCCGTTGGAAAAAGTAGAAGTCCTGCTCCAATTAACATTGGAACTGGAAGTGGAATGAAAGGTATAATCCATGAATATTGATATGTATATTCCATAAAAAAAAAATAAAATATTTTTCTTAATTAATTGTTTCTGATTCACCGGTTCTTATTTGTTTTCTGTTGAAAGGGGTCAGTTAATAAAAAAAAATTAAGATATATAAAATAAAACTTAAATAAAATTTGCATTCTAATTATTACGTATTAAAATAATTTATTTATATCTTTTATATCTATAGAGCGAGGATAAATAATTACACCAAAAACAGTGTTTGGTATGAATCATAAAGCGCATAACTTGACCCATAAAAACTATTTATTGTAATTGTAATTCGGTTATTCAGAATCATTAAACAATTTGTTTTGTAACTAATTGATTGTCTTCCATTACAATAAAAGCTATTTGTAGGAAATGCTATGATATCCAACACTTTATTTTATGTAAAAAAAAAAAAAAGGGCAAATAAAATGCCTTTAATAATAAATAATAAAAAATTATATATTTTGTATCTTTTAACAGATTAACTACTAGTCCCACTCGAATTTGATAATTAAAGTTGGGTGTACTTTTTCTTCGAGTTTGACCAATTAAATTAATTAAAATTAATATAATAGAAAATTATTTAAGTTTTTTAATTAAGCGATAGAGGGATTGGGTTATTAAACTTTTGATGTATTTTATTACATGTATAAATGTAACACGACGAAAATAGAAAGAAAACTAAACGCACAATCTTTTCTTTTTTGTTTGTATTGTATTTTATAAACTTCAATCAATTCTATTCTATTTGGCATAGGGGATTGTTGTTAGTAATATTTTATGCGATTTTTACACACCCCCCTTTTTTATGAAGGGAGTATAATTTAGAGAATAAATAGATAGAGAACAACAGTAAAGAAAAATTTATTTTGAACAATAGATGTCTTTCACATCCAACCGAAGAACCTATTATAATTTTTTAATGGCAGTTCCAAAAAAACGCACCTCTATTTCAAAAAAACGGATTCGTAAAAATATTTGGAAAAGGAAGGGATATCGGGCAGCATTGAAAGCTTTTTCGTTAGCGAAATCTCTTTCTACCGGGAGTTCTAAAAGTTTTTTTTGTGTAACAAATAAATAATAGTAATCAAACAATACAATAAAAAATCTGAATCGGTCTAATTATAAAAGTAATCTAATTTTGTTTCTAATTTTTTTATAAGATTTATAAGTTATAAGAATTTTAATTAACATCATAATAGTAAAATAATATAAATTTATATTTATATAAAATAATAAATAAAAATAATTAGTTTCATAATGTTTTAATTTAGAAGGTGTCTTTTTTCTTTCATTTCTGATATAGATAAGATTTCTTTCATTTCTGATATAGATAAGAATTCTGTTGTCTACTTAATTCGAAAAATTAATGGTACTTTTTTGTTTGGAGAGAGGATAAATGCAAGCACAAGGGTTCACCTTTCGTTTTAGTATGTTTTATAATTTTCAGGATGGGGATTCTCAATTTCCCCATCGACTTGACTCAATAATAAAAATAAATTTATTTTTTATTATAATTATTATTAATATTATAATTATATATTACTATTATAATTATTATTAATATATAAAATTATATATCAACAAAATTTTCAATTGAAGATAATTATTAAGTTTGAAATATGTTTTATAGATCTTCTAAATCATTATTTTTCTAAATTATTATCACTATATAAACTCTTTAACCCAATTTAATTAATAAAATCCCCTTTTACATTTTTAGGTAGTTATATGACGAATGTGCCAATTTTGAGTGATCTGTTTTAGATCCTATGGTTCGATTGGAAGATCGATCAAAATATAATATATATCAAAGATATAATATATATTAATTTAAAAATTTATAAAGTATTTTTTGAAGTACGGTACAATTTCGATAGAAATATAAAATATTGTTATATAATTGATACACCCATACTAATACCTAACTTAATTGGGTTGCTAAATCTTAACACAAATTCTCTACACAACGAAAAACACTAAAAATTCATATAAAACTAACTATGCAAATATTTACAAAAACCCCTTGAGTGTATCGCTGAAATTGTGTTATATAAAAATTATATTTTATCGATAAAATTCTTTTTTTATTTTAGATTAATAAATGATAAAATAAATGAATCATTAAAAAATGCAAACGAGACAGAACATTGTTTTTAGTTCTATCTATGGATTGAAGTCAAAATAATCTAGTTCCAACCGTAACATTTTTGTTTTAGGAAAACATAAATTAATAACTTACGAAAAACTACACTTTTAGTTCAGTTAAATAAAATTGACATTCTAAAATAATAAATAAAAAGATAATAAATATTATTAACGAAAACGTTTAAATCCCTAATTCTTAAACAAGTTTTTATTCATCAATTTAATGGTTTCCTAAAAAAATATTGCATTTAATTAACTCCTTCAATCTCGACGATTGAATAAAAATAGGTTATTATGATTTCGAATAAGCCGCTATGGTGAAATAGGTAGACACGCTGCTCTTAGGAAGCAGTGCTAGAGCATCTCGGTTCGAGTCCGAGTGGCGGCATGGCATCTTCTAAAAGAGTAAGCCCTATAATGAATTCAATTCCCGATTTCAATTCCTATAATTGCGGGACCCCCTTTTAATAATAATAATTTTTATGATATTTTCAACTTTAGAGCATATATTAACTCATATATCCTTTTCTATCGTTTCAATTGTAATTACAATTCATTTGATAATTTTATTAGTCGATGAAATAGTAGGGCTATATGATTCGTCAGAAAAGGGTATGATAGTTACTTTTTTCTGCATAACAGGATTATTAGTTACTCGTTGGGTGTATTTGGGGCATTTACCATTAAGCGATTTATATGAATCATTAATTTTTCTTTCGTGGAGTTTTTCCATTATTCATATGATTCCGTATTTTAAAAAATATAAAAAGCATTTAAGCGCAATAACCGCGCCAAGTGCTATTTTTACTCAAGGTTTTGCTACTTCGGGTCTTTTAACTGAAATGCATCAATCCGAAATATTAGTACCCGCGCTCCAATCCCATTGGTTAATGATGCATGTAAGTATGATGGTATTGAGCTATGC